GGTTTATACGAATCCTGCGCGGTTGGGACCAAAAGTGAAAATAATATTGCCATAAATTGACAAAGTAAAATTTCCATTTTTGCATCAGAAAATGAGTCCCCTTTGAACCTAGAACTACTTTTCCTTGGTATCGAACATAATGCATGAAAGGGTCTTTAAAGACCCATAGAGTCTTTTGAAAAAAATTCTGCCACACTAAAATACGTTGTATTTTTCCATAATAATATGTTCGCTCAAGAAAGACTCCAGAAGATATTAATGGTAAATAAGAAGATTGTTTACGAAGAAACACTAATACAAATTCGCATTCAGATATATAAGAATTATATAAGAACCAAAATAGTCTTTTATTTTCTTTTGAAATAACAGAAATAGATTTCTTCGGAGTAATGAGACTATTCCAATTATGATATTGGTGAAGAAAGAGCCGCAAAAAATGCAAAGAGGGAGCATCCTGTACCCGAGATTGAAGAATTTGAACCAGGATTTCCATATGAATGGGATGAGGTATTAGTATATCTGATAGATAATTTAAATGCGATAATTTATCCTCTAAAAAAGGAAATATTGAATGAATAGATCGTAAATTGTGTATTTCTTCGATGGAAGATTTCAATTGAAGCGAGAATGGAATTTCTACAATGACTGAAATTCCTTCTGATATCATCAGAGAATAAAAATAGGAATAATAATTGTGTCCAACGAATCTATTTTGGTTAGATTCATTAAAGGAACAAATCAAATGATTTTGTTGATACATTCGAATAATTAAACGTTTCACAAGTACTGCACTAGATTTCTTGTCATAACCTAAAAATTTTACGGGTTCGTAAAAAATCGACCCATTTAAACCATGATCATGAGCAAATACATAAATATACTCCTGAAAGAGAAGCGGATATAGGAAGTATTGTTGCCAAGATCTATCTTTTTCTAAAAAGCTTTGTAATTCTTCCATTTTTATTTCTACTTGAAGCAGAAGCAGGAGGCATTTCTTGGGTTATCAAATGATACATAGTGCAATATGGTCAGAACGAAGTATGTATAAATAGATATTATGTATGTATCTAGTATAGTAAGAAAAAATATATTATATATACCCCGGAAAGGAAACTAGGAATCCAATCAACAGATCTTTTTACTTTCTTTTTCTATCCAATTGGTTTATCCTTCTTTCTTAGAATTAAAAAAGTGTAAAAAATCCTTTATTTTCGCAACCCGATTGCTCTTTTGACTTTGGAAAAAATTATCTTTATCAGTATACCGTTTCTTCTACACATTCATTCGGTTTCCAATTTAAGGATCTAAAGAATAATTAGGATTCATTAAAAAAAAGAAAAAGAATCTGTGGTCCACTCACATACCAGGAGGACCCACTCTTTCCCGCATCAGGCACTAATCTATTTTTAACGTCTAATTAGATTGGGGAATTATTGAATCCAAATTAAGAACATAAGCTCGTTTCTTTTTGTTTTACCAAAATTGGAGCTATAGGGCTCTATCCATTTATTCATTAGACCCAACCAACAAATAGTAAGTAAATTAAACTTGTTTCCTTACAAAAATCAAAACAATTTTTTGGAATGATTCGGTAAGGATAAACTCAAAGTTCAACTTTCTTTAATTGAAATTGTGCATTTTATAATACAAAAAAATTGATTTTATTACGACATGCTGTTTTTTCCATTCATTACCTTTGAGGATCAGTCGTGGTCTTATAGACTCTACCAATAGTCTGGACGAATTCGTTACTTCATCCAAATGTGTAAAAAATCATAGTCGCACTTAAAAGCCGAGTACTCTACCATTGAGTTAGCAACCCGAAAAATACAATATGTAGATATAATCAAAAAAAAAAATTAATTGAATTGCATAACCTCATCAAAATATTGAACTAACAACAAAAAAAAAGGATCAATTAGAAAGCAAAATCGAAAGAAAAATCGGCGAATCAGATTAAAAAACAACAGATTCACAAACAAACAATAAACTCGAATTTGAACTAAACGAACCGCCCATTTTTATTATTAAATTTTTGATTATGGTTAACGTTAAGAAAATTCATCTTGTCAGACAAAAAATCCAGCAATACAAACCACTTAAATGAACTAAGACCCCAACTACTTATTTATTTTCAACTACTTATTTATTTTTATTGGTTGGGGATAAACAGATCTATTGATCTATAGATCGAATTATATTTGTTCGATACGCCATTGTCAATATGAATGCAATGGTGAGAAAACAAATTTAAGTAAATCAAATAAGGATTTGTGTTAGATTAGAACAACATAAATAAAAAAAAAAAGTAAAAAAGAAATAAGGAGAAGAGGAAAAAATCTCGGGTTTATTCAATTAATATAGAATATAGGTACAATAAGAAAGATTAATCCCTTGTTTATTGGTAGATTACCACAACAAGAAAAAAAAAAAATAGAACAAGAAAAGGCAAAATATAGGTAAATAATTACCCAAAGATAGATACTAGTGACTTCCCCCTTATTTCTTATTTATTTTACACTTATTTATTTTATAATTTTGTTTTTTCCTTTACTTTAATTTCATTAACTCGGAGTTCTTTCTTTAAAAAATTCTGCCTTTCTTAAAATATCATAAACAGTTCCTGTAGGTTGAGCGCCCTTTTCAAGGAAATATAGAATAAGAGGAACATTTGAATAAGTTTGATTCTTTATCGGATCATAAAAACCCACTTTTCGAAGATCTCTTCCTTCTCTTCGGGATCGAACATCAATTGCAACGATTCGATAGATGGCTCATTGGGATAGATGTAGATAAACCATTCTCCCCCCAGAAACGTATAGGAGGTTTTCTCCTCATACGGCTCGAGAAAAAAGGATTCTAATTTCTGTCTATAAAAAAAAATGGAGATCCATAAAATAATAAATGGACTATGATTTTTTTTATTCTTCCTTGCCTTACAGAAAAAGAAATATCATTTATACTCATAACTCAAGTTGAATAATTCTGAAAAGGAAAATCCTTAGATATTTTTTGAGCCGTCTCTAATCTCTTTTGTTTGTCTCATCTCGAATACATTTAGATTTCTTATTCTGATTTAATTGTTGAGACAATTGAAAATAGTGTTTCCTTGTTCCGGAATCCTTTATCTTTGCTTTTTGAAATCATTGGGTTTAGACATTACTTCGGTGATCCTTATTCTTTTTCAAAAAGGTAGCAACATCCTTTTTGTTTTTTGGTATTTATTTCTTATTTCTATCTATAGAAAAGAAAGATTGATTCCCGTGTGACACACTTTATTTGACCGAAATAGTTTTACCAATTCCGAAAAATTTGACTTTTTTCAAACTTGTTTCGAATTTGAACCTTTCGATTTCTATATTGAAGATATGCTTACAAAGCCGGTCTAACTTATTGATTATCACTAACCCTAGATTCTTCCCCTTGATAAATGAATCAATTCTTTATGCTCGAGCTCCATGATGTACTATCAACCTAAGACAAATTAGGTTCGTAACGGAACAGAACAAACTATGTCGAGACAAGAGCATCTTCATTGGTATAGAAAATGGTGGATGTAAAAAAAATCCACAACCGATCATGTCCTTCAAGTCGCACGTTGCTTTCTACCACATCGTTTCAAACGAAGTTTTACCATAACATTCCTCTAATTTAGAATTGAATTTCAAACCGCTATGGAATTGATTCATTATGTAATTAATTATGAATAGTCATTAACTTAATAGGCGATATATAATAATCCATTTTTCTATCTATGAGTGGATAAGTATTTATCCGGAGAAGGCTTGGAAAATATCCAATTTCTTTAACCTCCTATTATATGAATAAAACAAATTTCTAAAAAAGACAAAAACTCTAAAAAAATAGGACTTTTGCTTAAAAGTTATTTAAATCTTCAACGTCAACAGATTGCTCGGGACAATCAATCAGTAGAGGAGGGATCTATTTTAGAGGAGGGATCTATTTTTCTGAAAGGAAAAAACTATAAACCTCAAAGGAAAGTCTTTTTTTAATAGATTTCTAATTCCGAAACAACAAAAATTAATTAAGTAAACAAACAATTCCAATGATCCGAAAAGGTCATAAGTTTTTCGATAATATGATTTAGCATATTTCTTCAAATACTAAAAGTTCATAAAAAATAAATTTGTGTAAGGCAAAATGAAAGTAGTTATTCTTTCATATGAAAGAAAGAAAGAATTTGAATAAAGAATTAGAAGAGTCTGATCTTTTCGTATTATCCACCATATACAACGAACTATTGTTACAGGGGAGAATCCTGTATATTTAAATAATCACGAACCCCTTTCCACTCAAAACCCTTTTCACTTCAATTTTTAATATTGAAGTACAATTGAAAACAAACAATAATACAATAATATAACACTATTATGACAAAATATCATATATACATATATATTATATAGGCGTAGACCTTGTTTATTTTATAAAAATTTTGTTTTATTGTTGAAAAAGTTTTTCATCAATTCTACAAAGTATGTGAAATATACGAAATTCCCCCCAATCGCTATATTACATTGATTCCAAATTTGAATTTGGACCAAATACTAAGATACTACTAAAATACAAAGAAATGGGATATTGATCAGATAATTAGTTTTTCCTATTTTTTCCACAACACTTCTTTAAGAACCTTAAGACCCGCGACGAAAGTAATGAAATTTAGTACTACAAGCTTCTTTCTTACTCTTTTGTTTTTAGTTTAGTCTCCGTGAAATTTTTCTATCTTATTTTTTTACTTTAAGCTTTATAAGGATTTCTTTTATAGAAAGAGGGATGCTCTTGTTTCACATTTCGATTTCAAATGTATCATGGGACAACTCTATTTCACATATATGGGACATAAAGTTTTTCTAAAAAACTCATTAAAAAAAGAAATATTGACTTTCACTCGCTTTTATTTGACACTTTATTTATGGTTGTGAGAAATCAAATCAATTCTAAGAATTAAGAAAAGGGGTTGTTCTCTTTAAGATTTTTCTGTTTTATTTTTATATGGGATACAATGTAATCTAGAATACAACGTAATCCCTTCTTTCGTTTCTGACGGAAACGGTCTGGGACGGAAGGATTCGAACCTCCGAATAACGGGACCAAAACCCGCTGCCTTACCGCTTGGCCACGCCCCATTTTGATTTCTAGTCTAATCTACGAAATAAAGTGTAATATTCGTATTAGGATTCGTCAATCCCAGGCGAAATATACATATGAGATATTTTCTTGCTAGGATTCAACACATTAGATGTAATAGAATCAAAAAAATTCATTGATCATTACATAGAATTCAATTAAGATAATGTATGAAAGTAGAATTCCTTATATTATCATTTGAGAATGGAAGGAACTATTTTTGATTTGGGAGAGTTAGAAAAAAAGAAGGATTTTTTTCCTTTCTTTTTTCATTTTTCCCTTAGAAAAATAACTCAATCAAAATAAAATTATCTAATCTACAAAAACTAAATGTTTGTTATGCTTAATATTTCTAGTTTAATCTGTATCTGTCTTAATTCTGTCCTTTATTCAAATGGTTTTTTCTTCGCCAAATTGCCTGAAGCTTATGCGATTTTCAATCCAATCGTAGATATTATGCCTGTCATACCTCTCTTCTTTTTTCTCTTAGCCTTTGTTTGGCAAGCTGCTGTAAGTTTTCGATAAAATCTTTAATACTTTGCCGAATTCATTCATGATTTATTCGATAATAAAATTAGAAAAATGAATAAGATCGGTAGGTAAAGTTTTACGTTTTAAATCCTGGATTCGAAAATAGAAATTCTTCTATTCTATATTGAATAACCGCATCAATGGGTTTGGATCAACTTATTTCTTTCCGCGTTCTAATTTTCCCGCGGGCAAGGACTTTATTAAGTCTAGGTTTTCTACAATACCAAATTATCGGTATGACAAGAAATCTTTTGTAAGGAAGGAATCAAAATCTTTTTACAAAAAAATTCCTAAAAACAACTTTTCAAAAAAACGCTTGATTTTTTTTTTTTTTCATTTTTGGTGTGTCAAGTCAAAATATCAAAATATAGTATTTGTAATAAAAAAATAGAGAATCTATTCCCTTTCTCGAAAAAATCTTATCTTGGAGATTGTGTAATGCTTACTCTCAAACTCTTTGTTTACACAGTAGTGATATTCTTTGTTTCTCTCTTCATCTTCGGATTCTTATCTAATGATCCAGGACGTAATCCTGGGCGTGAAGAATAAAAAAAAAAAAAAGAAATTTTTCGTTTTTCCTTGGTTTTTTCTAAATTTTTTATTATTTTATCTATTCCATATATTTACCTATGATAAAATCAAGGAATCGAAATTCCTTTAAAATCGGAAGTTCTCAAGTAATTGTAATCAGAACCGGCGGAGAAAGAGGGATTCGAACCCTCGGTACGAATAACTCGTACAACGGATTAGCAATCCGCCGCTTTAGTCCACTCAGCCATCTCTCCAATTTTTCAATTGAAAATTTTTTATGTGATGTAACATATCAAATAAAAATTGAGAAAACTCTCTTCTCCTTATTTTTCAATTTTCAATTCTATTAATTTCTATTATTTATTAAATATTTCTATTATTTATTAAATAATAAATTAAATAAATAAATATATAAAATTAAATTAATTAAATATTTAAAATAAAAATATTAATTGAAATTAAATAATTTAATTATAAAAGTTTTATATTTATAAAAGTTATATTCTTATATTAATTACTTATATTAGTCTTATATTAATTACTTATATTAATTATATTATATTAATTTAATTATAAAAGTATATATTATTATATATTATATTAAATATAATTATATAAATTACAGATATAWCTATATATATATATATATATATAACTATATATATATCAAAGTGTTATAGTGTAACTAACTATATATATATAGTTATATAAGTTATATATATAAAGATAAATATATAAAAACACATTCATTTGTAATAAGATATATATACATATTAATTATTAGTAATAATATTGGTAATAGCAAATAAATATTATATATTATATATATATATTAATAACAATTAACAATAGATTTTAAGATTCTAAATATGTATTTTAATAATCTAAATATATGATTTATTAATAATCAAAGTATTAAATATTAATTAAATATTAATTAAAGTATTAAAAATTAAAGTATTAAATATTAATATTTTTCATTTCATTTTTATATTTTTATTATATTTTATTTCTACTTTTCTATTTCTTTCTTAATTTTCTTTTTTTTCTTATACTTAATTTCCTTATAGTTTAGTAGTTTGGTTTTTTATAAGAATGAAAAAAATAAAACAAATAAAAAAAGTTAAGAAATGAAATTTAAGTGAAAAACGAATTTGATTAGGAATTCCATTTCATTTAGATAATTAAAGGGGATATCCCGAATAGAAAAATACCTTATAAATTTTGTATAAAAGGTCCTCCCCTCACGCCCCGGCCGGTTAAGTATTGTCCGTCCCAGTACTTTGT